AGGGTAATACTAATATATAGATAAATAGATAGATATAGATTACAGATATAGTATAATTTATAGTATAATTGAAATATACTAATATTTTAAATACACTAATATAGAATAAATACACTAATATAGAATAAAAACACTAATATAGAATAAAAAAGAAATATACTCTATAATATTAATATATTATATATAGAGAGTATATATGGTTATATAGAGAGTATATATGGTTATATAGAGAGTATATATGGTTATATAGAGAGTATATATGGTTATATAGAGAGTATATATGGTTATATAGAGAGTATATATGGTTATATAGAGAGTATATATGGTTATATAGAGAGTATATATGGTTATATAGAGAGTATATATGGTTATATAGAGAGTATATATGGTTATATAGAGAGTATATATGGTTATATAGAGAGTATATATGGTGAAGCGGGTAGCGGGAATCGAACCCGCATCGTTAGCTTGGAAGGCTAGGGGTTATAGTCGATGTTGATTCATCATCTTTAACATCTCTAATTCAAAACCGAATATGAAACTTTTGTTTCATTCGGCTCCTTTAGGGAAGCTGGCAAAATTTCCAGCTATAAGACGTGAGCGAAAAAAAAAATTTGACCCATAACATCTATGTCAGCCTTTCACTATCTTAATAGATTCAAAACAACGCACTTTCTAGATGATCCCTCTAGACACGAGAGAGAGGGGTTTTAATAATCTTTCTAGTTACTTCGTTCTCTATTTCGATTTGATAGAATCCTTAGGAAAATCTTTTTGTTTCTACCGAGCGAAAACAAAAAACATCGATACCTATAATAAACCAAAGTCGTCGTTTAATACTTATTTTGCTTCAATCTCGACTATACAAAACAAACAAAAAATTGAAGGTTTAGTTACGATTAGAAATACACTTTTCCCTCTTTTCTTTAGCATGTCCATAGATCCTTTCCTCATATTCATTCAATTGGGAAGTCTTGATCCAATTCAAAAAATTATGTTTCGTAATTTCATAATCCAATTTTTGGATTTATAATTAACTTTTGGATACAAATTACGAGAATATATATTCTTCCTCTAATTTTTTATTTTTTATTGAGAGGTAAAAGATTTAATCCTTGTAAGAAATAAAGTTTTTGATCGGAATATGCGCCGATGGATCCCTTAACTATTATAACTATTATATTAGGATTAATAGAACGAATCGCACTTTTACCACTAAACTATACCCGCTATGATGCGATTATTGTATATAAATAAACCTTTTGTCGAGTCGAGATAAGAGAATCGGGCAGAATTAAGATTAAGATAGAATTCGAAAAAAAAAAAATCATGAAAATTCGAATTAGAATGTTGACGTATTGTATTTCTTTATCGGACTTAATGAGAAAAGAAGAATTCTTGATTCTATATTATTTGATCCTATATCCTAGGAATGTAAATATCCTAGGAATGTAAATCGTCCTGCTTCTGATTGTCGTTGTTTCAATAACAACTTTTTTTATTTTATTTTTATTTTATTTTATTGTATTTTTTTATTTATTTATTTATAATTTTTTATATTTATATTACATTTTTTTCTATTTATATTACATTTATAATATATATATATTTATAATATATTTATATATTTTATATATTTTTAATCTTTTTATTTTTAATCTTTTATAAATTTTTCATAAATCTTTTTTAAATTTTAAATCAAAGAAAAAAAACTCAAATAATTTTTTTTATTTGCGTTTTGTTATATCAATCAATGTTATATCAATCAATATATAAATAAAATATTATATAAATAAAATATTGATTGATATATATTTGATTGATATATTTCAATTTGATATATTGAAATTGCTTGATATATATTAGAATTGATTGATATATATTCTATTTATTGATGATATATATTCTATTTATTGATATATATTTTGATATATATTCTATTTTTTGATTGGAAGATTGAGTTTAAGATACTTTTTGAAAGCCCTTTAATTTATCTACTTTTTTAATTTATCTACTTTAAATTTAAAAAAATGTAAAATTGACTTTAAATTATAATTTACTTTAATTTTTAAATTTTTAATTTACTTTAATTTAAATTACTTTATTTAATTTAAATTACTTTAATTTAAATAGTTTAATTTAAATAGAATTTACTTTAAATTTTAAATATAAATAATCAATTTATATAAATAATAAATTTAATATAAATTTTAATATAAATAATATAAATAATATAATATAAATAATATAATAATATAAATAATATATTAATATAAATAATATAATATAAATAATAAATAATATAAATAAACTTTAATCTAAATAAAATCTAAATAAAATGATTTTAATCTAAATGAAATTGGAAGAATTGCGGATGAAAGTTTTATAGATTTCGAGTTTTATTTTTTTTTTTATTATTTTTTATTCTATTTTTATTATATATTAATTAGTATATATTAATTAATTAGTATATATTAATTAATTAGTATATATTAATTAATTAGTATATATTAATATATATTAATCCTCTTAAGGATTATATATTAGGAGAATATATTAATTCTCTTAATACTTCAATTATATTAATTAATGCTAAAAGCCACTAAAATCCTATTTTAATATTTAATATTAAAATTTTTCTGATATTTATATCTGATATTTATATATTTATATCTGATATTTATATATTAGAATATTATTTATATATTAGAATATTTATATATTAGAATATAATAAAATATTAGAATATAATAAATATTAGAATATATTAAAACTTAATCTAATAAAAAAAAAAATTAATATAATAAAAAAGCCATTTATTTATTATTATTTTTATTATTATTTATTATTATTTATTATTATTTATTATTATTAATATATATTACCTATTTGTTTAATAAACTAGTATTTGTTTAATAAACTAGACTAATAATATATAACTATATATATATAATATAGAAAGGTATAAATATAGAAAAGAAAGGTATAAATATAGAAAGGTATATTATTTAACTATATATTCTATTATTTAACTATATATAAACTATAACTATATATAAACTATATATATATAATAACTATATATATATAATAACTATATATATATAATATAATATTATATAATATAATATATATAATATAGAAAGGTATATTATTTGCATATAGAATTTACACATATAAAATAAATATACAATAGAATCCTATATTTATATTATTTATATATGGAATTCTATATATAATATGGAATTCTATATATAATATGGAATTCTATATTTCTATATATAATTATATATACTATTAATATTAAATTAATTCATATTAAATTAATATATTAAATTAATTTAGAATTATTTAATTTTAGAATTATTTAATTTAGAATTATTTAGAACTTTATTTCGAACTATTTTCGAACTATTGAGATTAATTAGTAATTAAAAAGAATTATAATTAAGATAAATTATAATTAAATTATAATTAAGATAATTAAGTAAGATAATTAAGAATAATTACGAATTAGGAAAGTAATAAAGAGAGCTAAAAAAAGAAAAATGGAAAAAAAGGATTTTTTTTGAGCCTCACTTGTTGTGTATGGATTGTTGTGTATGGAATATAAGATATGTGTAATATAAGATAGTAATTACCAATTTGAAATTGGGAGAGATGGCTGAGTGGACTAAAGCGTCGGATTGCTAATCCGTTGTACGAGTTATTTGTACCGAGGGTTCGAATCCCTCTCTTTCCGGTTCTGTTGATAACTTGGTATTTTTTTTTTTTATCTTTTTATCTGTCAAATTTATCTCTGTCAAATTTATCGAATCTTTTTTTCTTTTGTTTTATTTAATTTAATAGTTTTATTTAATAGTTTTGTTTTATTTAATTTTTATTTAATTTATTTATTTAAATTTATTTATTTATTTATTAATAGTTTTATTTAATAGTTTTGTTTTATTTAATTTTTATTTAATTTATTTATTTAAATTTATTTATTTAATTTAATAGTTAAATAATTTAAATAGTTAAATAATTTAAATAGTTAAATAATTTAATAGTTAAAGATGTAGAATAAAGAAAATGTTCAAAACATTTAAAAATCAAGAAAGGAAAAACGATTCTGTTTTATTCTTCACGTCCCGGATTGCGCCCCGGATCATTGGATAAAAATCCGAAGATGAAGAGAGAAACAAAGAATATCACTACTGTGTAAACAAAGAGTTTGAGAGTAAGCATTATACAATCTCCAAGATCTTTTTTTGGTTTGGAAAAAGAAAAAAAAATAGATTCTTTCTTTTTATACCACATATACTATTTACCACATATACTATTTTGACATCAAGAAACAAAAAGAAACAAAGCGGTTTCTAGAAATCGAAAAAAAAATTGTATAAATTCATTTGTAATAAGAGTCCAATCTTTGGTTGCCAAAATTTTTTTTTCATATCCACAATACAATACAATTATATACAATACAATACAATTATAAATTATAAATTATAATTATATACTGCGGGGGACTCTAATAGGATTTCTTTCAATAGAATGAAAAAAAATTCCAAAATGGAGGAATCGAGATTTCTCGCGTCTATACAATAACTTCAATGTTTAAATTGAGGACTTATACTATAAGACTTATTTGATCTTATTAATTGATCTTATTAATTGCTAATTGCTCTTATTAATTGCTATAAGTTTTTTTTATCGAATAAATCGTGAATTCTTTTAGGCTAGTATTAAAGAAAGATCTCATCGAAAACTTACAGCAGCTTGCCAAACAAAGGCTAATAGAAAAAAAAGAACAGGGATTACTGGCATAATATCTACAATTGGGTTCAAAAAAGCGTAGGCTTCGGGCAATTTTGTGAAGAAAAAACTGCTTGAATAAAGGGCAGAATTAAGACAGATACAAATCAAACTAAAAAGATTAAGCATAACAAAGGTTTTGTTAAAGATTTTGTTATTGAAAATAATTCAATTTTGACTGAGTTATAAAGTTATAAATTTATAAAGTTTTATAAAGTTATATTTATAAAGTTATAAATATATTTATAAAGTTATAAATATATTATTGATATAAAATATATAAATGATATAAAATATATAAATGATATAAAATAAAAAAATAAAATAAAAAATAAAAATAAGGTAGACCAAAAAACGTTCTTTAAACTTCAACTCACCTAATCAAAAATCCTTGAATTCTCTGAAATCAAAAGAAAAAAGAAAAACAAAGAATAAGAATAGACGAAATCCTATTTTCATACAATATCATAATTGAATTATATATTATAATCAATCAATTCAGTTACAATATCATAATTGAATTATATATTATAATCAATCAATTCAGTTTCATTTTATATCTACATATTTTATATCTACATATATTCTATTATACATATATATACATATATTCAAATCCGAACAACAAGCTAATCTTATCTTAATTTATTTCATAGATACTTGGGCAAGAATTGACGAAGAACCCCTACTACTATTACTTTTTATGAGTGTTGAATAGAAATATAAATGGGGCGTGGCCAAGTGGTAAGGCAACGGGTTTTGGTCCCGCTATTCGGAGGTTCGAATCCTTCCGTCCCAGAGCATACCTATATTCATATATTAATATTCATATATTAAAATGAAAATACAATAACGATTGCCTTTTTGAACAATTTTCTATTTAGGAGGATAATAAATTCAATTTTTGTTTCTTATTTTTAATGACTTTTTTCGCAATCATATCTTTTTCACAAAAATTATCATGTTGAAATAATACGCAAATTAATTGAATCCCTTTTTTATCATAGAATGCTTTGTTTTTTTATCATAGAATGCTTTGTTTTATAACTTATAACTTATAACGACAAAAATATTTTTTTTTCTATTAGTGATAGAAATTAATATTTATAGAAATTAATATAAGATGGATAGAAAAAAATCAAGTGAATAAATGAAAGAATTCGATCTCGAAATAGAAAAATTTGACATTACTTTTCATTTCATAATTTCAATGAGTTGCTTTTCATTGGAAATTCTATTAACGAATAAGGGAGATTAGACTTTTTGAGTCTATTTTTTGAGTCTATTTAATTAATATTGATTTCTATTGATTGAATAAACCCGACCATTTTTTCCTAGCTTCCTTTCTTCTACCCATAGTTTTCTTGTATTTATGTGAATATTATCTATGTAATACTAATTTAATTTATTCAATACAAATCCTTACTTTAACTTTTTATTTTCTTTTTATTTTCTTTTTTTTTATTATTATTTAATAGAGTTTATTATTTAACAGAGTATTTAATAGAGTTTATATAGTTTAAATTTATATATTAAATTTATATATAGTTTTTATTTATATAGTTTTAAAGTATAGTTTTAAAGTGAATTTTTGTGGTTAAATTGAATTGAATTAATTCTTTTTTTTTTCATTGTGTATATTTTTAACGCATTCGCATTCATATTGACAACAATGTATCAAATAAATATAATCCGATCTGGATAATTGTATCTTGTCTGGAGATGTATTTCATTTTTCTCTGTTCCATGAGTTTTATTTTTTTATTCATTCAATAAATAATGGGTTTGTTGGATGTGCTGTGATACAAAAATATTTTTTTGATTCAAAAAAATATTTATATTTTATATATTTTTTATTTTTATATATTTTTTATATTATATTTATATATTTTATATTTCTATTTTTATATTATATTTATATTCTATTATATTTATATATTTTATATTTATAATATTTATTATTTATAATATTTATATTATATTTATATATTTTATATTATATATTTTATATTTATATATTTTATATTATATATTTTATATTTATAATATTTATTATTTATAATATTTATAAAATATAATATTTATAAAATTATAATATTTATAAAAAATGTTATAAATTCTAAATATAATATAAATTATAAATATATAAATTATAAATTCTAAATTCTACTAAATTCTAAATATAATATAAATTATAAATATATAAATTATAAATATATATAAATTATAAATAAAGTATTGTTCGAATTGTTATTTCTAATTGTTATATAAGTTATGGAAACTCAAATATATTCAAAAATATATTAAAAAAATATATGTAAATATATAAATATTTAAAAATATTTATAAAGATATTTATCTATTTTTAATTTATATATTTTTATTTATACTTTATAGAATTTATACTTTATATACTTTTATTATATACTTTTATTTTTTCTTTTATTTTATTATTTTACTTTATTTTTATTTTCTTTTTTTGATATTTTTTTGATAATTTCTTTGATTTTCATCTGATCTTTTTTTTTTTATGTTCAGAATCCATTATAAATTATTTCATTTCTTGGTTCTTTACTTTCTAATTTAATGTTTTAATTGTGTCATACGATTCAATCTCTTTATTTATTTATTTTGATTCTGATTGTATCTACTCTGATTGTATCTACATAACCTAATTTTTTTAGTTCTTTGGGGGGTTGCTAA